CTTTGTTGTTCAAAATGAATGGTTTCATTTTTATAATTTTCTAACTGTTCCAAAGTCTTATAAGTTGCATTAATCAAATTCAATTTTTCTCGTTCTATTTCAGAGTATCCAGTCATTCGAAATTGATCCGCTTCTATTTCGACTTTCCGTAAGCGGGCCCGGGCTTTTTCTAACTGGTCTAGGGCCCCTTTGCGTAATTCTTCTGAATTTTGAATAGTCTTCAAGATCCTTTGTTTTCGATTATCTAATAAATCACTTAACACTCCCTTTCCAAAAAAAATTAACACACCAAGTACTACGCTTAGGTTTATTAGATTGGTTGCAAAAATATCAGTATTAAACCCGAAACTCCCCGCGGATGGCCAATAACCCAAGGAAAGGAAAGAATCGGTTACATTTTTCATATGATCTCCTCTTTCTTATAGTTATAGCTTTCTTCTAGTTATAGATAGACTACTTAATTTTTTTTTATTTCTATTCTTTAATTGTATTCTTTTATTATGACTTTCACTATTTCTAAATAGAAAATAGTAAATTGAGTCAAAAAAATATATTGATATTAGAAATGAATTTTAATGGATTTTTTTTTTTCAATTGGAAATTTCCAAGTATTGGAAATTTCCAATAAGCTTGATACTTATTCGATTCGAATTAGTTCGATTCGAATTCGGTACCAGGTCTTATACAGGTCAGTTGCGAAATACCTCGTTTGTTACAATACAATTGCAATACTTCCTAAAAAAAGTTCGTCCATTGGACTAAGAAGGTAAAGGAAAAAGTTAGTTGGATCCTCATTCTTAAACCAGGGATTTCCGTGGGTTGTTGTTCCTAAGTAATTAAATTGTAGGAATTAAATATTAAAATAATTCGAAAAAACAAGATCAACAAATCTTACGGAAATAAATAAAAATATGTGTTTTTAGGATTAAACAAAAGGATTCGCAAATAAAAGAGCTAATGCTACAACTAATCCATAAATTGTTAAAGCTTCCATGAAAGCTAGACTAAGTAATAAAGTACCCCGTATTTTTCCTTCCGCCTCTGGTTGTCTCGCGATCCCTTCTACAGCCTGTCCCGCAGCAGTACCTTGACCAACCCCAGGTCCAATAGAAGCAAGCCCGACAGCCAATCCAGCAGCAATAACGGAAGCGGCAGAAATCAGTGGATTCATGATAAGTTCCTCGCGCCAAAACAAAAATAAAGAAATAGTTAATGATACAATCAACCAATATTCAAGTCACAATTACCGACGAAATGGAAAGGTTTCTATTGAAATCCCTATCCAAATTCACAATAGTAAGACAAATTAGATATATTTTTTTTTAGTTCCTATATACCTAAGTTAATGTCTAATATCACATATACGTGTTTTTCCCCCATACCGTAAACCAAATATTGTATCTTTATTGTATCTTAAAGTCATCGGGATTCTCGAATCATTCTTCGAAAGATTTACAAGAGTTTTCTTATAGCGATTAGATTATATACACCTAGTTCGGCCCCCCATTCCTACGCAAACCAATCCATATTTTTTTTACAATTAAAAAATATCGTAACCTTTTTTACAATTACTCTAGATCGTCTATATCTTGATTTATACCTTATTTGTCTATTTATCTTCCCTAAGTGGATTACCTCAAACGGCGCATACATTGCGTCAGGCTAAGCTAAAAAAGACTGTGTTGGAAACTAGTCAATGATGACCTTCCATGGATTCGCCTATATAAGCCGCAGCTAGGGTTGCAAAAATAAGAGCTTGAATACCGCTTGTAAATAATCCAAGGAACATGACTGGTATAGGAACTACTAAAGGTACTAAAGAAACAAGAACAACAACTACTAATTCATCAGCTAAAATATTTCCGAAAAGTCGAAAACTAAGCGATAACGGTTTTGTGAAATCTTCTAAGATGTTAATAGGTAAAAGGATTGGCGTTGGTTGAATATATTTACCGAAATAACTCAATCCCTTTTTTGTAAGGCCCGCATAAAAATATGCTACTGAAGTAAGTAAAGCTAAAGCAACGGTCGTGTTTATATCATTTGTGGGTGCGGCTAACTCCCCGTGAGGTAACTGTATAATTTTCCAGGGTAAAAGAGCCCCTGACCAATTCGAAACAAAAATAAATAGAAACATAGTTCCAATAAAGGGAACCCATGGACCGTATTCTTCTCCAATTTGAGTTTTGCTCACGTCTCGAATGAATTCAAGAACATATTCAAAGAAATTCTGACCATCAGTAGGAATGGTTTGTGGATTACGAACAGCTAGAATGGCTGAACCTAATAAAATAGCAATTACGACCCAAGAAGTAATAAGTACTTGCGCATGGACTTGGAAACTTCCTATTTGCCAATAGAAATGTTGGCCTACTTCCACACCGGATATATCGTATAAACCTTTTAGTGTTTTGATAGAACATAATAGAACATTCATATTACCCTCTGAAAGAAATAGAACTTAAAAAGGAATTATTTTGATTCAACCATCTTTTTTTTT